AAGTAAATAAACATTGAAATTTTTAGTGCCTAAATTTTTTAGTAATTTTTTCTTAAGAAAAATGTGTTATTAAAATTTTATTAAAATTAAAAAATTTTTAATGTGTATATATATATATGCTATTGTTAATTTATATCACAACTTGTTGACTGGCACGTTCTCGAGCTTGTCTTGATTTTAGGGGTTTGGCAAGAATAACAAGAATTTGAGAGCGTAGGGGGTAAGGGGGTTTGTCGCGCGTAAACCAAATCAATATTAGGAATGTTGAAGAAAATTTTATTTATTATGCACTTGAGTTAAAATTTAGTGCGTCTTAATTTATGTCTTCAAATAAATATTATATCACATACAAGGAAAAGCACTACCTTATCTCACATTTGAATTTGCACTCTGAATGCAAGTGAAAAGCAACCTAAAAGAGAACCCCATGCATAGTTAAAATGCTCGGCATGGGGGGTAAAGGGCTAAATGATTGACACTACTGGCTAATCAGATGCCGCTTACGGCTCACTAAGGGGGCTTGGAACGATGCTCGTGAAGTGGGAATCAGATGCCAGGAATAATTAATAATAACCGTTCTTAGTTAAGATGTCCCTGATTCTATCATGGACTGTCAATACTAATGGATTGTAGTGAGACTTGTAGAACAATGGTCTTCCTGTCTTAGGGTTTGCTTTATGGTTAAAATATTTTAATGCTGATAATACATAATATGTCTTTAATACATACATAATATGTACTAATACATACATATATATGTATTTAATGCTTAAATTCATTTTCGTGTGTCAGAGCATGGAAAGAAATAAAAGCAAATGTGTGATGGTAATGTTATGTGAATTCATACAAGTTTGTGCAGAAAATAGTTTAGTTTAGAATCTTGGCTTTGGGAGTCAGGGGTGTGAGTTAAAATCTCTCTTTTCTGGTTGTTCGTTGTTTTAGGGGGGGTTTTAACCTCCAGTCTTTGGATTACAAGACCAATGCTTTATTTAAGCTACTAAAACAAGCTTAATCTAGTATTTTATTTTCTAATCATCCTGTTAGGGGAAATAGGACTAGGAAAAGTGAGAAGTAAAGAACTGATGCGATTTGTCCAATAATAATGAAAGGGTGTTCTACTGGTATACCCCCAATTCAGGTAAGAATAATTATGTCCGCTACAAGGATTCAAAATAGGGCTTGGGTAAGTGGGCGGAATGTTATTCCTCGTTGCTTTGAGGTGTGAAGTAGGGGTACTAGTAGTAGAACTAGAATAGAAAAAAGTAATGCAAGTACTCCTCCTAGTTTGTTGGGGATAGAGCGTAGGATGGCGTAGGCAAATAAGAAATATCATTCTGGTTTAATATGTGGGGGTGTAACTAATGGGTTAGCTGGAGTAAAATTTTCTGGGTCTCCTAAGAGGTTGGGTGAAAATAATGCGAGGACTAGAAAACCTGTAATTATGATTGCAAAGCCTAGTAGGTCTTTGTAGGAGAAATATGGGTGGAATGAGATTTTATCTGCATTGGGGTTAAGGCCTATTGGGTTGTTAGATCCTGTCTCGTGAAGGAAAAGAAGGTGAAGTATTGTCATGGCTACAACAATAAATGGTAGGAGGAAGTGGAATGCGAAAAATCGTGTGAGTGTTGCATTATCTACAGAGAAACCTCCTCAGATCCATTGGACTAGTATGTCTCCTACATATGGGACTGCGGATAGTAGGTTTGTAATAACGGTAGCGCCTCAAAATGATATTTGTCCTCATGGCAGTACGTAGCCTACGAATGCTGTTATTATTACTAAAAGAAATAGGATAACCCCAATGTTTCAGGTTTCTTTGTTAAGATATGAGCCGTAGTATAATCCTCGAGCAATATGAATGTAAAGACATATAAAGAAGAATGATGCTCCGTTGGCATGTGTGTTGCGGATTAATCATCCGTAGTTTACATCTCGGCAAATATGGACTACAGATGAGAAAGCTGTAGATATGTCTGAGGTGTAGTGTATTGCTAGAAATAATCCGGTTAAGATTTGAGTAATTAGGCATAGCCCTAGGAGAGAGCCAAAGTTTCATCATGCTGAGATATTGGCTGGAGTTGGTAAATCGATTAGTGCGTCGTTAGCAATTTTAGCTAGTGGGTGTGTTTTTCGTAGGCTGGCCATTAATGCGTTCTTGTAGTAAAATTATTACAATGGTTCTTCAAGTCATAGATCTTGGTTAAAGTCCGAGCAGGAATTGTAATGTATTTAATGTCTTTATTGTTAATAATTTTAGTAGTAGGTCTTAGTGCAGTTGCTTCAAATCCAACACCCTATTTTGCGGCTATTGGTTTAGTAATCACGGCTGGTGTTGGATGTGGAATTTTAGTTTGCTGTGGGGGTTCGTTTTTGTCCTTGGTTTTATTTTTGATTTATCTGGGGGGTATACTTGTGGTTTTTGCCTATTCTGCAGCTTTGGCTGCTGAACCTTTTCCTGAAGCTTGGGGGGGTCGTTCCGTTATAGAATATGTCTTGATTTATTTTTTTGTGGTGGCTCTAGTAGCTGGGTTCTTAGGGGGAGGGTGATATGATGGATATTGGGTAGTTGTAGATGGTTTGAAGGAGTTTTCTGTGTTGCGTAACGATATAAGTGGTGTGGCTGTTGTTTATTCTTTTGGGGGAGGGATGTTGGTGGTTTGTGCTTGGGTCTTGCTTCTGACTTTGTTTGTCGTTTTGGAATTAACACGTGGTTTAGATCGTGGCGGTTTACGGTTGGTTTAAATCAAGGTAGTATGTGTTAAAAATTGTTTAGATAATGAGGCTGAAAATATGGTTAAATATGTTTTGATTTTTCCCTGTTGGGCGTTATTCAGGTACGTAATAGCTTTGGTAAATTTTAACAATATTTTTTCTACTCATAGGGTTTGTCACGTTTTGTCTAGGGCTGTTCCAATTGTTTGGCCTATAGTAAGTTTTAATGTTGGAAGAATTCGGTGGATTAATGTGGGGCAATATCCTAGTATATTAAATGAATAAAATATTAGGGTTATTGGGGTACTTTTTATTTCTTTTTGATCTAGTGTTGAGATTCATTTTGCTGTAATAAAGCCAGCAATAATTACTGCGATGGCTGAAATTTTTAGGTACATTGGTATTGTTAGGGTTGGTGTTTTTTCTGGAAGCATGTTGTGTCAAATAATGAAGCCTATTAGAATGCTTCCTCAGGCAAGTCGTTTTACGGGCTTTAGTGCTGTTGTTACATCTTCGGATGGTAAAATTTTTGGGTTGATTGCCCCTGGCCCTAGTGTGACGTGATATATTAGTCGATAGCTATAAGCTGCAGTAAAAGATGCGGCGATTAGGGTTAAAGTGGCGGTGAGGATATTTACTTTTGATGTGATGAGTGATTCCAGGATAGCATCTTTTGAATAAAATCCGGCTAAGAATGGAATGCCTGATAATGCTATGTTTCCGATTAGTAGGTAGGTTGTGGTGGTGGGTATTAGTTTTATTAGGTTTCCCATTTTTCGGATGTCTTGTTCGTCTTTTAATTTATGAATGATTACGCCAGAGCATAAAAATAGTATGGCTTTAAAGAAAGCGTGGGTGCAGATGTGAAAAAATGCTAGTTGCGGTTGGTTTAATCCAATGGCTATTATTATTAATCCTAACTGACTGGATGTTGAGAAGGCTACAATTTTTTTGATATCATTTTGGGTTAAGGCACAGGCGGCTGAAAATAATGTTGTTGCTAGTCCTAAATACAAGCAGCTTGCTAGAGCTGTATTATTATTTTGTATTATTGGGTGTAGGCGGATTAATAAGAAAATTCCAGCAACAACTATGGTGCTAGAGTGAAGTAAGGCGGATACGGGTGTTGGGCCTTCTATTGCTGCTGGAAGTCAGGGGTGAAGTGTGAATTGGGCTGATTTCCCTATGGCTGCCAGAATAATTCCTGCTAAGGGGATTGTAGATTTGTGTGTTTCTGATTCTATAAGAATTTCTTGGATGTTTCAAGAGTTTATTTGTGTGGCAAATCATGCAATAGTTATGATAAATCCAATATCCCCCACTCGGTTATAAATAACGGCTTGAAGGGCTGATGTATTGGCATCTGCTCGTCCGGACCATCAACCAATAAGTAAAAATGATATAATTCCAACCCCCTCTCAGCCAATAAATAATTGAAATATGTTGTTGGCTGTTACTAGAATAATTATGGCTACAAGAAATATAAGAAGATATTTAAAAAAGCGATCTTTGTTTGGGTCTGCGTGTATGTATCATAGTGCAAATTCTAGGATTGATCAAGCTACGAATAAGGCAATTGGGGTAAAAATTAGTGAGTAGTGGTCAAAACTGAAACCTACGAAAATGTCAAGTGTGTAAATACTTGTTCAGTGCCAACTAGTTGAGACGTTTTCTATTCCTTGGTTAATAAAAATTAACAGTGCGGCGAAGCTGATAAGGAATGAGTGGTTAACGGCATTTTTAATACTCATGGCTAATTGGTTTGTTTCTTTTGGTTTGGGTAGAGTTTTAATAAGTGGAAAGATTAAGTTCAAAATTGATAGCAGTATAAGTGATGTTAAGACATGTATCATAACTTCTACTTGGATTTGCACCAAGAGTTTTTGGTTCCTAAGACCAATGGATGTACTGTTATCCTTTAGAAGTAGCGAGAAGCCATGGATTTTAACCACGGTTTTAAGTGTTAGCAAGACTTATTATTTTCTTTCTTTCTCGGTGAGTTAGGGGGTTTTAACACCTGTTGTTAGAGTCACGATCTAAGGTTTTAATTAAACTAAACTTACTAGTAGCATCACCCCAGCAGGAGTTCTGGCTTTGTCATTAGTAGAATAGGGAGTCAGTGAAGGATTATTAATAGGTGTTCTCGAGTGTGGTACGGTGGAAGTTTATTAATGTGACTTGGCATTTGTCCTCGTTGGGTTATTAAAAATATGTATAGAGAGTAGCTGGCCGTGATTAGTGTGCCTATTCCTGTAAGTGCTATTGTTCATGGGGATCAGTTAAATATTGTTGTGATGATTGTCAGCTCTCCTACTAAGTTTGGTAGGGGAGGAAGTGCTAGATTTGCTAGGTTAGCAATGAATCATCATGTTGCTGCTAATGGAAAAATTATTTGTAATCCTCGAATGAGGATTATTGTTCGACTGTGAACTCGTTCATATGTTGTATTGGCTAAGCAGAATAGCATGGAGGATGTAAGTCCGTGAGCGATTATTAAGGCGATTGCTCCTGAAAACCCTCATGTTGTTTGGATTAAGATTCCTCCTGCTACTAGTCCTATATGTCCTACGGATGAGTAGGCGATTAAGGATTTAAGGTCTGTTTGTCGTAGGCAGATTAATCCTGTCATAATGATTCCCCATAATGCTAAAATAATAAATGGGTAGGTTAACTCTTTGTTTAATGCGTCTAGTACAGTTATTATTCGTATTATTCCGTATCCACCTAGTTTTAGCAGGATGGCTGCCAGTACTATTGACCCTGCTACTGGGGCTTCAACGTGTGCTTTGGGGAGTCATAGGTGTACTCCATAAAGCGGTATTTTTACTAAGAATGCGATTAAGCAGCCGGCTCATCAAATTATGTGGCTTCAAGGGCCTAATATAAACGGTTGTGCGTATTGAAGAATTAGTATGGATAGTGTTCCGGTTTTTTGTTGTAGAAGAAGAAGTGCAATTAAAAGAGGTAGAGATCCTGCAAGGGTATAAAATAGGAAATAAATACCTGCATTTAAGCGTTCGGCCTGGTTTCCTCATCGGGTAATAATAATTAAGGTTGGGATTAGTGTGGTTTCAAATATGATGTAAAATATAATGATTTCTGTGGCGCCAAATGCTATAATTAAACAAGTTTGAAGAGAGGCTAGTAATGAAATATACAGGCGTTGGCGGTTAATAGGTTCTGGATTAATATGGTTTTGGCTGGCTATTAATATTAGTGGGAGTAGTCAGCATGTGAGTACTAGGAAGGGAGTTGATAACGGATCTGTGGCTAAGTATGAGTTTAAATTGTTCCATCCGGTCTCTGATATTCATTTTAGTCATGATAAACTAATTAAAGCAATTAAAAAACTATGGGCTGTTGTGGTTGCTCATAAAAGCTTAGCAGGGGTAAGTCAAATGGTCGGAAATAATATAATAGTTGGAATAAGTACTTTTAGCATTGTAGCAGATTAAGGTTTTTTAAGTGATCAGTTCCATGAGTCCGGGTGGTGGCAACTAGTAGTGCGAGGCCTGTACTTGCTTCACAGGCAGAGAAGGCTAAAAGTAGTATTGGGGTTAGTGAAAACCCTGTTGCTTCAAATTGAAGTGCTCATAGGGCTAATGCGATAAATAGGGATAGCATTATGCCTTCTAGACAAAGGAGGGCAGATAGTAGGTGAACTCGGTTAAATGTTAGTCCTATTAGCCCTAGTGTAAATGCTGATGTAAAGCTAAAATGTACGGGTGTCATAAGGGGGTCATGGGGTTTAACCATGATTTTTTGAGTCGAAATCAAAGGTCTTTTTTGGACTAACCTCCTATTCTGCTCATTCTAGTCCTCCTTGAGCTCATTCATAAATTAGTCCTATAGTCAGTAAAATGAGAATTGCTGTGGCTCAGAATAGAGTTTCGGTTGGGTTTTGGAGTTGGTTCCCTCATGGGAGAGGAAGAAGTAGGGCAATTTCTAAGTCGAATAGAAGAAATAGAATTGCCACTAGAAAAAATTGTAGGGAAAATGGGAGTCGGGCGGATCCCAGTGGGTCAAATCCGCACTCATAGGGTGATAATTTTTCTGTGTCGGGGTTTATTTGTGGAAGTCAGAATGAGATTAGTGCTAGGATTGATGGTACAATAAATGTGATAATAATAATTGTTATGATTAAGTTCATTATCTTTACCTGGGGTTTAACCAAGATTAAGTAATTGGAAGTCACTTGTATTGGGTTTATACTAAAAAGATTATGAGCCTCATCAATAGATAGAGATGTAAAGGAATAATCAAACTACGTCGACGAAGTGTCAGTACCATGCTGCGGCTTCGAATCCAAAGTGATGTTCTGATGTAAAGTGGTATTGTACCTGCCGTATGAGGCAGATGGCTAAGAAGGTTGATCCGATGATAACATGAAGTCCGTGGAATCCTGTGGCTACAAAGAATGTTGACCCATAAACTCCGTCTGCAATAGTAAACGGTGCCTCATAGTATTCTATTGCTTGTAGTGCTGTAAAATAAATACCTAGAATGATTGTGAGCGTGAGGGATTGAATGGTTTGTTTTCGTTTTCCTTCTATAATGCTGTGGTGGGCTCATGTTACTGTTACTCCCGATGCTAGTAGGACGGCTGTATTTAGTAGTGGAACTTCAAATGGGTCTAGGGTAATGAGTCCTGTTGGTGGTCAGCATCCTCCTAATTCTGGTGTAGGGGCTAAACTTGAGTGGTAGAAAGCTCAGAAAAAGCCTAAAAAGAAGAATACTTCAGAGGTGATAAATAAAATTATACCATATCGAAGTCCCTTTTGTACTGGTGGGGTGTGGTGGCCTTGAAATGTTCCTTCTCGGATAACATCTCGCCATCATTGAATTATAGTAAGAATAAGTAATATAAGTCCTAGGGTGATAAGCGTTATTGAATTAAAGTGAAATCAGATAGCTAAGCCCGATGTCATAAGTAGGGCACCTATGGCTCCTGTTAGTGGTCATGGACTTGGGTCGACTATGTGGTATGCATGTGCTTGGTGGGCCATTAGATGTTTTCTTGTAGGTACAGGCTTAGTAGTAGAACAAAGACATAGGCTTGGATCATTGCTACTGCAACTTCTAAGAGTGTAAGAAGAACAAGAACTGTGGCGGTCAGAAATGCCACTGTTGGCATTACTGATGCTAATACGAATACGGCTGTTGAAATGAGTTGAATTAGTAGGTGGCCCGCGGTTAAGTTGGCTGTAAGTCGTACGCCTAGAGCTAATGGTCGAATAAATAGACTGATTGTTTCGATAATTACTAGGACTGGGATAAGGGGGGTTGGTGTTCCTTCTGGGAGGAGGTGTCCTAGGGAGGATGTCGGTTGGTTAATTATCCCTACAATTACTGTGGCTAATCATAGGGGCACGGCAAATCCTATATTTATTGACAGTTGCGTTGTTGGTGTAAAGGTGTATGGTAAAAGGCCAAGTAGGTTAATTAAAATAAGATATAATGTAAGTGCAGTAAATAGAAGTGCTCATTTGTGTCCTCCCATATTTAATGGTATTAATAGTTGGTTAACAAATCGGCTAATCAGTCATGTCTGAGTTGTGAAAAATCGGTTATTGGTTCATCGTGGTGGTGAGTATGGGAAAGATAGTGGTACTACCAGGGCAATAAAAATTAGTGAAACTCCTATGAACTTAGAGCTTGCAAATTGGTCAAATAGGCTAATTATCATAGTCAAATTCAGTTAAGGTTTTGGTATTTTTTGGTGTCTAGAAAAATAAATTCGTTTGGTTGAATGCAGTCTAGAACTTTATTTGGGGTAAGTAAAAGAACAATTCATGAAAAAACTAAGATTGTGAACCATGGGAGGGGATTTAGCTGTGGCATGATCACTAGAGGTGGTCGTTAATCACCAAGGTTTGGCTTAAAAGGCCAATGCTTGTTCGATTTTAGCTTTCTAGTGAGGCCTCTTCTAGTATTATCATAGGTCAATGTTCAAAGGTTTTTAGTGGTACTGCTTCGACTACAATTGGTATGAAGCTGTGGTTAGCCCCACAAATTTCTGAGCACTGTCCGTAAAATACACCAGGTCGTAGTACAATAAAGGCAGTTTGGTTAAGTCGTCCTGGTACTGCGTCTATTTTAACTCCTAGTGATGGAACGGCTCAAGAGTGAAGGACATCCTCGGCAGATACTAAGATGCGGATTGGGGATTCTTGGGGGATTACCATTCGGTAGTCAGTCTCTAGTAATCGGAATTCGCCTTGATTTAGTTCTTGGGTGGGTACTATATATGCATCAAATCCAAGATTAAAGTAGTCTGTGTACTCGTAGCTTCAGTATCATTGGTGTCCCATGGCTTTTACTGTTACATGGGGGTCATTAATTTCGTCTATAAGATATAGGATTCGGAGTGATGGTAGGGCAATTAGGATTAAAATAATAGCTGGTAGCATAGTTCATACGATTTCAATTTCTTGGGAATCTAAGATAAATTTGTTAGTTAAGTTAGTTGATACTATTGCCACAATAATATAAAGTACGAGAGTGCTGATTAAAAATACAATTATTAAGGCATGGTCGTGAAAGCTAAGAAGTTCCTCTATTACAGGTGATGCTGCGTCTTGAAATCCTAGTTGGGTTGGGTGCGCCATAATACGGAGATGTACGAGAATTTAACTCGTAACTTCATCTTGACAAGGTGGTATAATTTTTTTACTAACATCTCTAAGAAGGTGGCAGAATGGCTATGCGGCTGGCTTGAAACCAGCACATGGGGGTTCAATCCCTTCCCTTCTCGTTAATTAGGCTGAGCTAGAACAAATGCTGGTTCTTCGAATGTGTGGTAAGGTGGGGGGCAGCCATGAAGTCACTCTGCATTTGTTGAGGTTAATTCAACAGATAATACTTCTCGTTTAGCAGCGAAAGCTTCTCAAATAATAAATAGGAATATAATTACCGCCACTAAAGAGATTAATGATCCAATAGAAGATACTGTGTTTCATAGAGCATAGGCATCTGGGTAATCGGAATATCGTCGAGGTATTCCTGCTAATCCTAGGAAGTGTTGCGGAAAAAATGTAAGATTTACACCAATAAATATAACTCCGAAGTGAATTTTTGTTCATGTGCTGTTTAATGTATATCCGGTAAATAGGGGAAATCAGTGAACAAATCCCGCCATGATGGCAAATACAGCGCCTATTGATAACACATAGTGGAAGTGTGCAACTACATAATAGGTGTCGTGAAGTACAATATCTAAAGAGGAGTTTGCTAAAATGATTCCTGTTAGTCCCCCTACTGTAAATAGGAAGATAAACCCTAGTGCTCACAATATTGGAGTTTCTCATTTAATAGAGCCTCCGTGGAGCGTTGCTAACCAGCTAAATACTTTTACTCCTGTAGGGATGGCAATAATTATTGTTGCGGATGTAAAGTATGCACGGGTGTCCACGTCTATTCCCACTGTAAATATATGATGAGCCCATACAATAAACCCTAAAAGTCCAATGGCCATTATGGCTCATACTATTCCTATGTATCCAAATGGTTCTTTTTTTCCTGCATAGTAGGCCACAACGTGGGAGATGATTCCAAATCCTGGTAAAATTAAAATATAAACTTCTGGGTGGCCAAAGAATCAAAATAGGTGTTGATATAGAATTGGGTCTCCTCCCCCAGCCGGGTCGAAGAATGTGGTGTTTAGGTTTCGGTCTGTCAGAAGTATTGTAATTCCGGCGGCTAAAACTGGAAGTGATAGGAGTAGGAGGACAGCAGTTACTAATACTGCTCATACAAATAGGGGGGTTTGGTATTGAGTAATAGCTGGGGGTTTTATGTTAATAATTGTTGTAATAAAATTAATAGCTCCTAAAATTGATGAGACACCTGCTAAGTGAAGTGAAAAAATTGTTAGGTCTACTGATGCTCCTGCGTGAGCAAGGTTACCTGCTAGTGGCGGATAGACTGTTCATCCTGTTCCGGCACCTGCTTCAACGCCAGAGGAGGCTAGTAGTAATAAAAATGATGGGGGAAGAAGTCAAAAACTTATATTATTTATTCGTGGAAATGCCATGTCTGGTGCCCCGATTATCAGAGGAACGAGTCAGTTCCCAAATCCCCCAATGAGCATCGGTATAACTATAAAGAAAATCATTACAAAAGCATGGGCAGTTACAATTACATTATAAATCTGGTCATCCCCTAAAAGTGATCCTGGCTGGTTCAATTCAGCTCGAATAAGAAGGCTAAGGGCAGTTCCAACTATTCCTGCTCAGGCACCAAATACGAGATAGAGGGTGCCAATGTCTTTGTGGTTAGTGGAGAAGAATCAACGGGTGATTATCACAGGTAGGGTGGCCGAGTGTTAGGTGGCGGTCTGTAGAACCGTGAACAGAGGTTTAATTCCCCTCTCTATCAGGCCCTGCGGTGTTTACACGTCAAATTGCAAACTTGAAGTCGTAGATTATAAGTCTTCCGGGGCTTTCCCGCCTTAGTGGGTTTAAGGCGGGGAAAGTAGATGGATGCTCGTTGGTTTGAGCGCTTAACTGTTAATTAAGAGTTTGTAGGATCGAGGCCTTCCCATCTAGAGGGGCCTTAGTTTAATTAAAATGTTTGATTTGCAATTACAAGATGCAGAGTAGTGTCTGTAGGTCCTATTCGAAGGCTAGAAGGGTTCAACTTCTACTTAGAGCTTTGAAGGCTCTTGGTCTTATTTATCCTAAGCCCCCATATGGTTAAGGCGATGATGGATGGCATTAGGGGTAGGGGTCCTAAGGTTGCTGTAATTATTATTGTTAGTGGAAGTAGGCTTTGTGTGGTTTTAGTTCGTCAGGGGGTTATCGTGTTGTTTGTGTTGGGGTTAATGGTTAGTGTAGTTGTGTAGCATAATCGTAGGTAGAAATATAGGCTTAGGAGGGCAGTTAGAATCATAATTGTGGCTGTAATAGGGAGGTTTTGTTTTGTTAATTCTTGAATAATAAGCCATTTTGGGGTAAATCCTGTTATTGGTGGAAGGCCCCCTAATGATAATAAAATAAGTGGGGTGATTGCTGTTAGTGTAGGGTTTTTAGATCATGTTATAGAGAGAGTGTTAATTTTTGTTGTGTTTAGTGTTTTTAGGGTGAGGAATGCTGCTGATGTTATGATGATGTAGGTAATTAGGGCAACAAGAGTAAGATTTGGATTGTATTGAATAATAATTATTATTCATCCCATGTGGGCAATTGATGAGTAGGCTATAATTTTTCGTAGTTGGGTTTGGTTTAAACCTCCTCAACCTCCTAACAGGGTTGATATTACTCCTAGAAGCGTAAGGAGTGCTGGGTTAGTGTTTTGGGTTACTTGTATAATTAATGCAAATGGGGCTAGTTTTTGTCAAGTGGATAAGATTAATCCTGTTGTTAAGTTTAGTCCTTGTAGGACCTCTGGAAGTCAAAAGTGTACTGGTGCAAGTCCGATTTTTAGTGCTAGTGCTAGTATAATTACTATATTGGTAATTGGATTAGAGATGTTATTAATATTTCATTCTCCTATTAGTCAAGCATTTGTTGTGCTTGCAAATAGAATTATTGCTGCTGCGGTGGCCTGGATAAGAAAATATTTTGTGGTGGCTTCTACTGCGCGTGGGTGATGTTGTTGGGCTATTAATGGTATAATTGCTAGGGTGTTGATTTCTAGCCCTATTCAGGCTAGTAATCAGTGTGAGCTGGCAAATGTCATAGTGGTGCCCAGTCCTAGGCTAAATAAAAGGATTGCTAATACATACGGGTTCATTGATGGGGGAAGGATTTTAACCATCATGTTCGGGGTATGGGCCCGAAAGCTTTTTTAGCTGACTATCTTAGAAGGTGGTGTAGTGGGAGCACTAAGAGTTTTGATCTCTTTGGCATAGGTTCAAGTCCTTTCTTTCTAAGAACTGAGGGGGATTTAACCCCTGTGGTTCACTCTATCAAAGTGGTCCTTTGGCATTCGGGCACAGTTCTAAATTTATGTTTGTGGTGGTAAACTTGCTAGTGCAATTGGCAAGGCTGCGTGTCACAGTACGAAGGCTAGTGTAATAGGGAGAAAGTTTTTTCAAATTAGATGTATTAGTTGATCATAACGGAATCGTGGGTATGATGCTCGTACTCATAGGAATAATCCAGCTAGTAGTGCAGTTTTGGTTATAATATAGATTGTTGATATTTCGGGGATATTTGGTAAGTAGGCTGTGCCTAGGAACAAAATAGCCGATAGGGTATTTATTAGTAGAATGTTGGCGTATTCGGCTAAAAAGAATAATGCGAATGGGCCTCCTGCATATTCTACATTAAATCCTGATACTAGTTCTGATTCTCCTTCTGTAAGGTCAAATGGTGCTCGGTTGGTCTCTGCTAGGGTGGAGACGTATCATATTGTAGCTAATGGTCACGCCGGAACTAGTAGTCATATTTTTTCTTGTGTTATGCTTAGGGTGTGTAATGAGTATCCCCCTGATAAAACTATAATTGATAAAACAATTAATCCTAGGCTTACTTCATATGAGATTGTTTGGGCTACAGCTCGTAGGGCTCCTACTAATGCGTATTTTGAATTTGATGCTCATCCTGATCCTAAGATGGAATATACTGCTAGGCTTGATAGTGCTAGAATAAATAGTATTCCTAGATTTAAGTTAGTTATTGAGTGAGGGAGTGGTATGGGTGTCAATATTATGGCTAGGGTTAGTGCAAGTATTGGTGTAATTATAAATAAAAGGGGTGATGATGATGATGGGCGGATTGGTTCTTTAATAAATAGTTTAATGCCGTCAGCAATTGGTTGAATTGTGCCATATGGTCCTACTACATTGGGCCCTTTTCGAAGTTGCATATAGCCTAATACTTTTCGTTCAATTAAGGTTAAGAAGGCTACCGCTAGAAGGACAAATACAATGTAAATTAAGGGGTTAATTAGTTGATTTATTAGAGTGTAAATCATGAGTTAGAGAGAGGATTTGAACCCCTGGTTAAAGGGCTTAGACCTTTTGCAATTACCGGACTCTGCCACCCTAACAACTCCTTATTTAGGAGACTTTGTGCCCCTTCATATTAATTTATTTTGATTCATTGGTTTAGGGTAGGGCGCCCTTAAGGGTAGGCCCCCTTTTTTCGGTCCTTTCGTACTAGAAAAAGCAGCTTTACAGATAGAAACTGACCTGGATTGCTCCGGTCTGAACTCAGATCACGTAGGACTTTAATCGTTGAACAAACGAACCCTTAATAGCGGCTGCACCATTTGGATGTCCTGATCCAACATCGAGGTCGTAAACCCCCTCGTTGATACGGGCTCTTGGAGGGGATTGCGCTGTTATCCCTTGGGTAACTTGGTTCGTTGGTCGGTTTGTGGCCGGGTCATATTTGGTCAGATGTTCTGTTGCTTAAAGTTGTCTCTTTTGGCTTTGGACTTTGATCAATCCACTCGGAGGTTTATTTTTACTCCGTGGTCGCCCCAACCGAAGGCAGAGTCTCATATCATTAATTTTTAATTTTTATGTATTTGTTTTACATGGGTGAGTCTTGTGCCTTAAGCTCCAAAGGGTCTTCTCGTCTTGTATAGTTATACCCGCCTCTGCACGGATAGGTCAATTTCACTGACTTGAAAAGGGAGACAGCTAAGCTTTCGTCTAACCATTCATACATGTCCCTATTTAGAGAACTAGTGATTGCGCTACCTTTGCACGGTTAAGATACCGCGGCCGTTAAACTTTTAGTCACCGGGCAGGTTGGACCTCCTATTTTAGATTTTCAGGAGGCGATGTTTTTGGTAAACAGGCGGAGCTTTGGTTTGCCGAGTTCCTTCCTTTTCTTTTAGTCTTTCTTTTGTGCACTCCAGTGTGGGGGTAACGATCTCTGGTTGTGGGGTTTTCTTGATTATTTTGTTCTTCATATTTCCCTCTTTGTTTGGGTTCGTTAAATATCAGTGGTGGGTCCGATCTGACTTACACTTGTGCTTTGAGAAGGTTAAGTTCTTCTTGTTACTCATTTTAGCATAATCTCTTCCATGGGTGCATGGGATGGCCTAGTATTTTAGGGGAAATAAGATTTTTTATCGGTATAATAAATTTTCTCTTGTTTGAGCTTTGACGCTTTCTACTTAGGTGGCTGCTTTTAGGCCCACTGGAACAATATATTTTTGTTATTATGATCTTTATTCACCTGCTAAGGTTGTATCCTTTGTTTAAGGGGCTGTTCCTCCTTAAACTAACTCCCATATCTAGCTCGTAGTCTTTATATTGTATTTTTGTTTTGAGTTTTATGGGGCTGAACTTATATTCATTTTCTAGGCAACCAGCTATTACCAAGTTCGATAGGTCTGTCACTTCTACCCGGAGTTCTTCCCACTCTTTTGCCACAGAGACGGGTTGGCCCTACTTATTTTTAGGCTGTCTCGGGGTAGCTCACTTGGTTTCGGGGCTTCAAACTAAAGGTCTCTTTGCTTGGGTGGGCTTGCTAAATCATGATGCAAAAGGTACAAGATTTAGTCTTTGTTTTTCGTGGCTTATATGGGTTATTTCATTTCTTTTTCAACTTTCCCTTGCGGTACTTTTTCTATTGCTTTAGGTTGGCCTTTTCTGTCTCCCATACTAAGGTGTAGAATGGTTTAGTTAATTATTTATGGGTTAAATTTTTTATGTTGGTTGTAGAGTTGTCTTGGTAATTAAGCTAGTTGTTTAGCTCAGAGTGAACCGATTTGCACGGATATCTTCACGGTGTAAGGGGGATGCTATACTATTTAGCTGCACTCTGGGTTTGTCCAAGTGCACCTTCCGGTACACTTACCTTGTTACGACTTGCCTCCTCTTGTCGGTGCTTTGGGGTTAAGTAGGTTTTAAACATTGACTGGGGAGAGTGACGGGCGGTGTGTACGCGCCTCAGGGCCGGGTTCAAAAGGACACTCTATTTCCTTTTTACTACTAAATCCTCCTTTAATCAAAATTTCATATTGTATTTTCGTAATATTCTATTGTAGAAAATGTAGCCCATTTCTTCCCACTTCGTTGGCTGCACCTCGACCTGACGTTTTGAGTATAACTCCTTTTGCTTACTTTAATACCTTCACAGGGTAAGCTGACGACGGTGGTATATAGACTGGGTTGGCTAAAAGTGGTGAGGTTTAACGGGGATTATCGGTTGCAGAACAGGCTCCTCTAGGGGGGTCTAAGGCACCGTCAGGTCCTTTGGGTTTTAAGCTGTTGCTCGTAATATTTGGGCGGACTGTCGTGTGTATTTATGTCTTAGTTTATGGCTGAGCATAGTGGGGTATCTAATCCCAGTTTGTTTCTCAGCTTTCGTGGAATCAGGTATTTTTATTAAAGCAACTTTCGTGTTTGGGTTTCGGGCTCCTAGAAGTGTATAACAACCAAAGGGCTATTCGGCTTTATTTTTATTTTCCTAACCACGCTTTACGCCGTATATTATCAACTAGGGCTATTCGTCTAACCGCGGTTGCTGGCACGAATTTTACCGGCCCTCTTAACCTCAACTAAGTCGGGTTTTCACACATAGCTTAATGTTTATCACTGCTGAGTTCCCTTGGGGGTGTGGCATGCTAGGTGTCTTGGGCTAATTGTTTGTTCCTGATACCTACTCCTGTTCCTCTTGTTAGGGGTGAGGGCTTTTTCACGGGGCTGCGGAGACTTGCATGTGTAAATTGGGTTAATGCTGATATAAAGGTTGGGACCACGTCTTTGTGCGTGCGGGGTTTTTTATGACCCATCTTAGCATTTTCAGTGCTATGCTTTTTATTAAGCTAC